CTTTGCTAGAATACTCTTTTCTGGAATATCATTCCAAATACTTTCAGATTGCCCATTATTCAACCAATTAGTAACCCAGGATTCCATACTTTTCGTAAATGAGAGAGAAATCCACCAGGGCAAAAATACTATAGATGCAAAATACAAAAGAGGAGTGAATGCTTTTTTTTTTGCCATTTTTTCATCTGTGAATTGTTAATCAACCCGCCTCATTCGTCGGCTCTATGTGATCTATCGAATATTTCTTTCACACATGAGTTCTATACAAGATATCAAACCTATGAATCTATTTTATTTGTGATTTTGTTTGAATCTAGAAAAAATACAGAAATAGACTAAGACGCCACTTCGAATTTGAATGAAGAAATAATAAAAAATATTGTTTTCAGATATCTCAATTGGTCAAATTCGAAACAAGTGTCTCCGAATGAACGAAAGAAGCACTTTAAGGAATGAATATTAGTGAGATTTTGAGACGAAAGAATTCCTTTTCTATCAAAATATCCAATATTTCGAAAAAATTCCACCGATTACCTATAGCCAGGAATAGAATAATTGAGAGAAAGATATTGTGATGATAAAAAAAATGAGTAGCAAAACAAGACAGAAATTTTCCAGTTATCATTATGAAGAAAACCAATTGTTGGTTATTAAGGAATACAAAAGAAAGGAGAAAAAAAAGCAATTTTTTTCTTTCGAAATCGTTTGATATATGAGATGAATTGAATTTGAATCTATTAGTTCAATTTGTTATACTTGTTGTTGAATTGAGTTGCGTGGATTTGTATACACATAAAAGAGTTTTCTTTTATGGTTGTTCCATATAAGTCGGCTTTGGCTCGACTTAACGTTCTGACGAAACTTCAGTTAAGTTCTGTTATAGAAAAAAAAGAAGATTCTTGCATTTTGCCCTCCTGCTGAGAAAGCATTCATTCTTCAGCCCCATATTTCCATTTCTCAAAAGACTTCAATCGGTACGCGCAAGAAATAGGCCAATTCGGCGGCTTTTTGTTCAATTTCTCGTGGAGTCAAATTCTCATCAGTACGGGTCAAGGGAATGGCCCCCTGGCCTCTGATATCCATATAAAGGACACGACGAGCATAAATACCCTCTTTCACTTCTATTCTAACGGACTGAATATCTTTTCTAAGGAATCGGAGGAATATGCGACGATTTTTTCCAGGAAATCCCCAACGAAAAATACACACTATCCCTTCCTTTCTATCGAATCGATCATAACCACTACCTACATTCCAGGAAATTGTGCACCACAAATAGGAACTAATAAAGAGACCCGCGATCCCGTAGAAAGACATCACGATCCCTTGTGGAAAAAAAATGATTTGCTGAGACGGAAAAAAAGATATCAAATTTCTACCAAGATAACTGGAAGTTCCAACCAATAAGAATCCTAATGAACCTAAAAAAAGGATAAGGGCCCAGCAGAAATTACTTAGTTTTCGAGACCCCGTTATAAGTTCTATCCATATATCTTCTGATCGCCAACTCATACTTGATCTGATTGCATTTTATTGGAATTGAGAGAATACCCCCAATGAATTTGACTTGACTTTTTTTGTTTCCAAAGTAACTCTCATCAACTAGCACTAGTTTGATGTGAACTAGCACTAGTTTGATGTGAACCTTTAGGGGTAATTCATCAAATTGGTTAGATCTAAAATAATAACATACCCTTCATATGAGCCCACTATACATATTGATATACCTATAGATCCACCGACTTTACATTTTAGCCATCCAGCGATCCTGATCTATTTGAAACTAGCTAGAATTCATTTACCCATAGATCCTTTTCTGCAGGCCTAAGAGCTTTTTCCTTTCTTTATGTTCGGCGGAAATTACGCGTTAGACCATATTTGTCGAAATGGATATCTGTGTTATGCTACAAGTCGAAGTTTTGAAAAAAAAAAGGGGGGGGGGATAAGATTGGGTCCCATCAGATCTAAACAATCTTGTTTTTTTGAACATGAAGAGATAAAGAAGCCATTGCAATTGCCGGAAATACTAGGCCTACTAAAGGCACAAAAATAGAGGGGAAATTGAAAGTTGTCATAAAATGGGGTACCTCGATTTACTATTTGTACCTGCTATTATTTATTTTTTATAAATAGATATCTTATCTTATAATAATTATATATCTTATCTTATAATAATTATATCTTATCTTATCTTATAATAATTATAATTAAGAATTGTAATTATTAGTAATTCAAATTAATTAAATAATGAAATTTCAAATTCTTAGTATAGAAATAAGGTTCTATATATCTAAATGAGTATATAGAATAAGTCCAAGGAATATAGAACTAAATAAATGGACTTATTCATCTTTCTACATCAAAGATATGTATGATAATTCACTTTTAGATTTAAGGTCATCAAAGAAAACTCCATTCTTATTTACTTTGATTCTGATAAACTAACTACAACTACTTGTTTGCTACAAATAAACTAATTGTGCTCTAAACTAAAGTTGCATTCAAAGGAAGCAATAAAGCGCGTTTTTCATTCCAAGGAAAGAAAGCGTGGAACTTAAATAACTCACTCAGAACGCTTTTTAAAGGTTTACGTGGTACGATTAGGTCAAATAAGCCCTTCTCGAATAAATTTTCAGTCTCTTGGGAACCTTCAGGTATTATTATATTCAATGTTTGTTCAATTACTCTTTTACCCGCAAATGCAATATAGGCATTGGGTTCAGCAATAATGATATCTCCCAACATACCAAAACTAGCTAGTACCCCACCAGTAGTAGGAGATGCAAGGATTGATACATAAAATAACTCTTTATTTGATTGATACTCATATAAAGCACACGATATTTTAGCCATTTGCATCAAGCTCAAACTTCCTTCTTGCATGCGTGCCCCCCCGGAAGCGCACACTATAATAAGAGGTAGCAATCTATGGGTAGCGTACTCAATCAAACGGGTGATTTTCTCCCCGACTACGGATCCCATACTACCCCCAACAAACCGAAAATCCATAACCCCAATTGCTACGGGAACACCATTTAGTTTACCTCTGCCTGTTTGAATAGCCTCAGTTAACCCTGTCTCTCTTTGATCAGAAGCAATACGATCCTTATAAGGATGTTTTTTCGAGTGCCATTCAATGGGATCCAGAGAGAACAGGTCTTCATCCATAGGATGCCAAGTATCGGGATCGATCGAAAGTTCGATTCTATCTGAACTACTCATTTTCAAATGATATCCACAAAATTCACAAATATTTAGTCTTTCTTTCAAAAGACTCTTATAATTTAAACTTTCACAAGTTTCATTTTCGCAGAGAACCCACAAATGCTTGAATTTTTTAGTTCCCTGGGGATCGGGATCATTAGACCCTTCCCCTTCGTCTTCGCTATCGTCAAGATCACTATCACTGTCACTACTATCACTTACAATGGGCGGATTTCGAAAATCCTCCTCAATCTTGTCAAGCATAGCATGTATCTCTGCAATCATCGCAGCCGTATCGCTTCTAGGCGTATCGCTTCTAATTTCATTCTTAAAATCACCCTCACTTAAAAGGTACGTACCCGTAGACTCACGAGAACTCTCAAGCCTCTCATCTATACTTGCCATGGGCGCATCTAAATCTAAATCGAGTGGAGACTGACGATCACTGTCACTACTATCGGGCGTACCTATCTCGATTGGAGACTGACGATCACTGTCACTCCTATCGGGCATATCTATCTCGATTGGAGACTGACGATCACTGTCACTACTATCGGGCGTATCTATCTCGATTGGAGACTGAAGATCACTGTCACTACTATCACTGTCACTACTATCACTGTCACTACTATCACTGTCACTACTATCACTCTCACTACTATCACTGTCACTACTATCGGACGTATCTATATCGATTGGATAACTGTCACTACTATCACTCTCACTACTATAACTGTCACTACTATAACTGTCACTACTATAACTGTCACTACTATCACTCTCACTACTATAACTGTCACTACTATAACTGTCACTACTATCACTCTCACTACTATAACTGTCACTACTATAACTGTCACTACTATAACTGTCACTACTATAACTCTCACTACTATAACTGTCACTACTATCACTGTCACTACTATCGGACGTATCTATATCGATTGGATAACTGTCACTACTATCACTGTCACTACTATCACTGTCACTACTATCACTCTCACTACTATAACTGTCACTACTATCACTGTCACTACTATCACTCTTCATTATACTTGTAATGACCGCTTCTAGAGCGCTTCTAAGTTCAACCTGAAAATCATCCTGACTTAAAAGGTACGTACCCTTAGACACACGATAACTCTCAAGCCTCTCACGTATACTTGTTATGGCCGCCTCTAAATCTCTAGCGTGTGGAGACTGAAGATCACTCTCACTACTATCACTTCCAATGGGCGGATTTATAATATCCTTCCGACTACTGCGAAGCTTCTCACATATACTTGCCACGGCCGCATCTACATCGATTGGAGCCTGAAACTCATTCTCACTACCATTAATCAAAATGTACCAAGTTTGAAGATCCTCCCGAATCCGGTCAAGCCTAGCACCTAGAGCTGCAATGACTGCATCCATATCCCTTTGAATTTCATCCTTACAATCACACTCACTTAAAAGGTACGTACCCGTAGACTCACGAGAACTCTCAAGCCTCTCACGTATACTTTCTATGGCATTATATATATCGAGTGAAGACTGAAGACCACTCTCACTACTATCACTGTCACTACTATCACTGTCACTACTATCGGACGGAGCCGGATAGATTTTAGACTGAAGATAACTGTTAATACGACTCTTACTATCGGGATTTTCAAAAGAAATATCAATAAAAAGTTCTAGTTCACGCAGATAAATCAGAAAAGGATGACGACTGTTAGTTTCAATAGTCACAGTTTTAATATTAAAATATACAAAATGAAAGTAGCCATTACAATCTCGAACTATAAAAGAAA